GTCTTCGTAGCTTAAACAAAAGCATGACACTGAAGCTGTCAAGATGACTGCCATCCGCATCCGAAGACAAAAGACTTAGTCCTAACCTTACTGTTGGTTGTTGCTAGAGATATACATGCAAGTATCCGCGCTCCAGTGTAGATGCCCTCGGTACCTCTCAACCAGGTCGGTAGGAGCGGGCATCAGGCACACCACTAATTGTAGCCCAAGACGCCTTGCATTTGCCACGCCCCCACGGGTATTCAGCAGTAGTTAATATTAAGCAATGAGTGAAAACTTGACTTAGTCATAGCAAATCAGAGTCGGTAAATCTTGTGCCAGCCACCGCGGTTATACAAGAGACTCAAATTAACTTTATCTGACGGCGTAAAGGGTGGTAGCATGTTATCAAAGTAACTAAGATTAAAACACATCTGAGCTGTCATAAGCCCATGATGTCCATAAGGCCACCAATCTTAAAGAAGATCTTAGGCTCACGATGAATTGAAATCCACGAAAGCCAGGGCCCAAACTGGGATTAGATACCCCACTATGCCTGGCCGTAAATCTTGATGCTTTACCTTACCTGAGCATCCGCCCGAGAACTACGAGCACAAACGCTTGAAACTCTAAGGACTTGGCGGTGCCCCAAACCCACCTAGAGGAGCCTGTTCTGTAATCGATGATCCACGATATACCCGACCATTTCTTGCAACATCAGCCTATATACCGCCGTCGTCAGCCCACCCCGCCTTGAGGGACCAGCAGTGGGCGCAATAGCCTAACTCCGCTAAAAAGACAGGTCAAGGTATAGCCTATGGAATGGATGCAATGGGCTACATTTTCTAAGCTAGAAAACTACGAAAAGGGACATGAAACTGTCCCTGGAAGGCGGATTTAGCAGTAAAGTGGGACAATCAAGCCCTCTTTAAACCGGCTCTGGGACACGTACATACCGCCCGTCACCCTCCTCAAAAGCGACCCAATCGCCCCCATAACTAATAAGTCATTAAGCTAAAGATGAGGTAAGTCGTAACAAGGTAAGTGTACCGGAAGGTGCACTTAGGACACCAAGACGTAGCTTTAACAAAAGCATTCAGCTTACACCTGGAAGATATCCGCTCAATCACGGATCGTCTTGAAGCCAAACTCTAGCCCAAGATACACCGACCTAAAAGCACAAAATCACTCACAACACCAAACTAAAACATTTACTAATCCTAGTATAGGCGATAGAAAAGATACTCATTTGGAGCGATAGAGATCACGTACCGTAAGGGAAAGATGAAATAATAATGAACAAAAACAAGCTAAAAACAGCAAAGATCAACCCTTGTACCTTTTGCATCATGGTCTAGCAAGAAAAACCAAGCAAAATGAATTGAAGCTTGCCCTCCCGAAACCTAAGCGAGCTACTTGTGAGCAGCTATATTGAGCGAACCCGTCTCTGTTGCAAAAGAGTGGGATGACTTGCTAGTAGAGGTGAAAAGCCAATCGAGCTGGGTGATAGCTGGTTGCCTGTGAAACGAATCTAAGTTCACTCTTAACTCTCCTCCAAGGAAACTCTAGAACCCTAATGAAGCGAATTAAGGGCTATCTAAAGGGGGTACAGCTCCTTTAGAAAAGAATACATTCTCTACGAGCGGATAAGTACCAACTGTCGAAAACTACTGTGGGCCCTCAAGCAGCCATCAACAAAGAGTGCGTTAAAGCTCCGTATTCTAAAAATATCTAAACATTACGACTCCCTCATCACTAACAGGCCAACCTATACTTCAATAGGAGAATTAATGCTAGAATGAGTAACTAGGGTAATGCCCTCTACAACGCAAGCTTACATCCTCACATTATTAACAAGCACCAAAGATACGAACAATCCAACAAGCAAAGTATTAAAAACATTGTTAGCCCGACAGAGGAGCGTCCTTAAAGAAAGATTAAAACCTGTAAAAGGAACTCGGCAAAAGTCAAGGCCCGACTGTTTACCAAAAACATAGCCTTCAGCAAACATTAATCAAGTATTGAAGGTGATGCCTGCCCAGTGACACACGTTTAACGGCCGCGGTATCCTAACCGTGCAAAGGTAGCGCAATCAATTGTCCCATAAATCGAGACTTGTATGAATGGCTAAACGAGGTCTTAACTGTCTCTTACAGGCAATCAGTGAAATTGATCTTCCTGTGAAAAAGCAGGAATAAACCCATAAGACGAGAAGACCCTGTGGAACTTTAAAATCAGCAGCCACGCTAGAATACATACACACCCAACACGGGCTCACTATCCCTAAGCCACTGGCCTGCATTTTTCGGTTGGGGCGACCTTGGAGAAAAACAGATCCTCCAAAAATTAGACCAAACCTCTTAACTAAGAGCAACCCCTCAACGTACTAATAGTACCCAGATCCAATAAAATTGATCAATGGACCAAGCTACCCCAGGGATAACAGCGCAATCTCCTTCAAGAGTCCATATCGACAAGGAGGTTTACGACCTCGATGTTGGATCAGGACATCCTAGTGGTGCAGCAGCTACTAAGGGTTCGTTTGTTCAACGATTAACAGTCCTACGTGATCTGAGTTCAGACCGGAGCAATCCAGGTCGGTTTCTATCTATGACGAACTCTTCCCAGTACGAAAGGATAGGAAAAGTAAGGCCAATACCACAAGCAAGCCTTCGCCTTAAGTAATGAATTCAACTAATTACGAAAGGCTGTCACACCCACCCACGTCCTAGAAAAGGGCTAGCTAGCGTGGCAGAGCTCGGCAAATGCAAAAGGCTTAAGTCCTTTAATCCAGAGGTTCAAATCCTCTCCCTAGCTTACCCACCCCCAACCATCACCAATGACTAACTACCCCCTTCTAACTAGCCTCATCATAGCCTTGTCCTATGCTCTGCCCATCTTAATCGCCGTAGCCTTTCTAACCTTGGTGGAACGCAAAATCCTTAGTTACATGCAAAGCCGGAAGGGCCCTAACATTGTAGGACCCTACGGACTTCTACAGCCCCTAGCAGATGGGGTGAAACTATTCACCAAGGAGCCAATCCGCCCATCTACCTCATCCCCCATCCTCTTTCTTATAACCCCTGTACTTGCTCTACTATTAGCAATCTCCATCTGAACACCCCTACCCCTCCCATTTTCCCTAGCTGATTTAAACCTCGGACTGCTATTCCTACTAGCCATGTCCAGCCTAGCAGTATACTCAATCTTATGATCTGGATGGGCCTCCAACTCGAAATACGCCCTAATTGGAGCACTACGTGCGGTAGCTCAGACCATCTCCTATGAGGTAACCCTAGCAATTATCCTTCTCTCAACCATTCTCCTTAGCGGAAGCTACACCCTGAACACCCTAGCAGTCACTCAAGAGCCCCTATACTTAATCTTCTCCTGCTGACCCCTAGTCATAATATGATATGTTTCAACCCTCGCCGAAACAAATCGTGCCCCATTTGACCTAACGGAAGGAGAGTCTGAACTAGTATCGGGCTTCAATGTGGAATATGCAGCAGGACCCTTTGCTCTATTTTTCCTAGCCGAGTACGCCAACATCATGCTTATGAATACACTCACCACCATCCTATTCCTTAACCCTAGTTTCCTCAACCCTCCTCAAGAACTATTCCCAGTCGTGCTAGCCACAAAAGTGCTACTTCTCTCCGCAGGGTTCTTGTGAATCCGGGCCTCCTACCCACGATTCCGGTACGACCAACTAATGTACCTCCTATGAAAGAACTTTCTCCCTCTAACGCTAGCCCTGTGCTTATGACATACCAGCATGCCCATCTCCTATGCAGGATTGCCCCCCTACGCAAGGGACCCCAAGGAAATGTGCCTGAGCTTTTAAGGGTCACTTTGATAAAGTGAACACAGAGGTGCACCAACCCTCTCATTTCCTAAAATTAGAAAGACAGGAATCGAACCTGCGCAAAAGGAATCAAAACCCTTCATACTCCCTCTATATTACTTCCTAAGTAGGGTCAGCTAAACAAGCTATCGGGCCCATACCCCGAAAATGATGGTTCAACTCCTTCCCCTGCTAATGAATCCACAAGCAAAACTAATCTTTGCCATAAGCTTGATGCTAGGAACAGCCATCACAACCTCGAGCAATCACTGGGTTCTAGCATGAGCCGGTCTAGAGATCAACACACTTGCAATCCTCCCACTAATCTCTAAGTCCCACCACCCTCGAGCTATCGAAGCTGCTACCAAGTACTTCCTAGTGCAATCAGCTGCTTCCGCCTTAATCCTATTCTCTAGCATAACCAACGCGTGACACACCGGACAATGGGACATCTCCCAATTGTCTCACCCCGCAGCATGTCTGGTTTTCACTTCCGCAATTGCAATAAAACTTGGACTGGCCCCCTTCCACTTCTGATTCCCAGAGGTGCTTCAAGGCTCTACACTAACCGTCGGTCTCCTACTATCTACCTTCATGAAACTCCCACCAATCACCTTACTGTTCCTAACCTCCCCATCCCTTAATGCCCCTATTCTCGCCTCAATGGCCGTCTTATCTGTGGCCCTAGGAGGATGACTAGGCCTGAACCAGACCCAAATCCGAAAAATTTTAGCCTTCTCATCCATCTCACACCTAGGGTGAATGGCCATTATTGTCATCTACAACCCAAAACTCACCCTACTAAACTTTTACTTATACTCCATCATGACTGCAGCCGTATTCCTCACCCTAAACACAACAAAAATCTTAAAACTTTCCACCCTAATAACCTCATGAACTAAAATCCCGATGCTCAGCTCCATCCTACTCCTAACACTCCTCTCCCTAGCCGGCTTACCCCCTATAACAGGCTTTTTACCCAAATGACTCATTATTCAAGAGCTTACAAAACAAGACATAGCCATGATAGCCACAATTATGGCCCTTCTGTCCCTTCTAAGCCTATTCTTCTACCTTCGCCTAGCTTACTGCACAGCAATCACACTCCCTCCACACACCACAAACCACATGAAACAATGACATATCAGTAAATCTACCAATATCTTAATCGCTATCCTAACTACCTTTTCCCTCACCATACTCCCACTTTCACCTATGATCGCTGCTATCGCCTAAAGAAACTTAGGATCACTTAAACCGAAGGCCTTCAAAGCCTTAAACAAGAGTTAGACCCTCTTAGTTTCTGCTAAAACCCGCAGGATTCTACCCTGCATCCCCTGAATGCAACTCAGACGCTTTTATTAAGCTAGGGCCTTACCCTCAATAACCTAGGCAGATGGGCTTCGATCCCATGATACTATAGTTAACAGCTATATGCCTTAACCAACAGGCCTCTGCCTAACCAGACCCCGGCACACAACTAATGTACATCGATGAGCTTGCAACTCACCATGAACTTCACTACAGGGCCGATAAGAAGAGGAATTAAACCTCTGTAAAAAGGACTACAGCCTAACGCCTTTACACTCAGCCATCTTACCTATGACTTTTATCAACCGATGATTATTTTCCACCAACCACAAAGACATTGGAACCCTCTACCTCATCTTCGGAGCATGAGCCGGCATAGTTGGTACCGCCCTAAGTCTCCTAATTCGAGCAGAATTAGGACAACCTGGTGCCCTACTAGGAGACGACCAAATCTACAACGTGATCGTCACTGCCCATGCCTTTGTCATAATCTTCTTTATAGTTATGCCAATCATGATTGGAGGCTTTGGCAATTGATTAGTCCCTCTCATAATTGGAGCTCCTGACATGGCATTTCCCCGAATAAACAACATAAGCTTCTGACTACTTCCACCCTCATTCCTACTCCTCTTAGCTTCTTCCACAGTTGAAGCAGGGGCCGGAACAGGCTGAACTGTCTACCCCCCACTGGCCGGAAATCTAGCACACGCAGGGGCTTCAGTAGATCTGGCTATCTTCTCCCTACACCTGGCAGGTATCTCATCAATCCTAGGGGCAATCAACTTCATTACTACAGCCATCAACATGAAACCCCCAGCCCTCTCACAATATCAAACACCCCTGTTCGTATGATCCGTCCTAATCACCGCAGTGCTACTCCTCCTTTCCCTACCCGTCCTAGCCGCAGGCATCACCATGCTTTTAACTGACCGTAACCTAAACACCACCTTCTTCGACCCTGCAGGAGGAGGGGACCCCGTACTATATCAACACCTCTTCTGATTCTTTGGCCACCCAGAAGTTTATATTCTCATCCTACCAGGCTTTGGAATTATTTCCCACGTAGTCGCCTACTATGCCGGAAAAAAAGAACCATTCGGATACATAGGAATAGTATGAGCAATGCTATCCATTGGTTTCCTAGGATTTATCGTATGAGCTCACCACATGTTTACAGTCGGAATGGACGTAGACACCCGAGCATACTTCACATCCGCTACCATAATCATCGCCATTCCCACTGGCATTAAAGTGTTCAGCTGATTAGCCACACTACATGGAGGTACAATCAAATGAGATCCTCCAATACTATGAGCCCTTGGCTTTATCTTCCTGTTTACCATTGGAGGTTTAACGGGCATCGTACTCGCAAACTCTTCTCTGGACATCGCCCTGCATGACACCTACTACGTAGTAGCACACTTCCACTACGTCCTTTCTATAGGTGCTGTATTTGCAATCCTAGCAGGCTTTACCCACTGATTCCCCCTATTCACTGGCTATACCCTACACGCTACATGAGCCAAAATCCACTTCGGAGTAATATTCGTGGGAGTAAACCTCACCTTCTTCCCACAACACTTCCTAGGCCTCGCTGGCATACCTCGACGATACTCAGACTACCCAGATGCTTACACACTATGAAACACTATGTCATCTATCGGATCTCTAATTTCCCTAACAGCCGTAATCATGCTAATCTTCATCATCTGAGAAGCCTTCGCGTCCAAACGCAAAGTCCTTCAAACAGAACTGACAAATACGAACATTGAATGAATCTACGGCTGCCCACCCCCTTATCATACCTTCGAAGAACCTGCTTTCGTCCAGGTCCAAGAAAGGAAGGAGTTGAACCCTCATATGTTGGTTTCAAGCCAACCGCATAGACCACTTATGCTTCTTTCTTACCCCCAAGGGGTGTTAGTAAAACCATTACATATCCTTGTCAAGGCTAAATCACAGATGAGAACTCTGTACACCCCAACACCCAAACATGGCCAACCACACTCAACTCGGCTTTCAAGATGCAGCATCCCCTATTATAGAAGAACTCGTGCAATTCCACGACCACGCCCTCATAGTCGCCCTAGCCATTTGCAGCCTGGTCCTATACCTATTAACTCATATACTTACAGAAAAACTATCCTCAAGCACTGTCGATGCACAAGAGATTGAACTGGTCTGAACCATTCTCCCTGCCATCGTCCTAATCATGCTAGCCCTTCCTTCCCTACAAATCCTATACATGATAGACGAAGTCAACGAACCTGATCTCACCTTAAAAGCCATCGGCCACCAATGATACTGAACCTATGAATATACTGACTTCAAGGACCTCACATTCGACTCTTACATGATTCCCACATCAGACTTACCGCTAGGACACTTCCGACTTCTAGAAGTAGACCATCGTGTGATCGTCCCAATGAACTCCCCTATTCGAGTCATTGTCACAGCCGATGATGTCCTACACTCTTGAGCTGTACCAAGCCTAGGTGTAAAAACTGATGCAATCCCAGGACGCCTCAACCAAACCTCTTTTTCTGCCTCCCGACCTGGAGTGTTCTACGGCCAGTGCTCAGAAATCTGTGGAGCTAATCACAGTTTCATGCCTATTGTGGTAGAATCCGCTCCACTACCTAACTTTGAAAACTGATCTTCATTATTATCCTCCTAATCATTAAGAAGCTATGGACCAGCACTAGCCTTTTAAGCTAGAGAAAGAGGGCATACCCCTCCTTAATGATATGCCACAACTGAACCCAGACCCCTGATTCTTCATCATACTCTCCTCATGACTCACCTACTCCATGATCATCCAACCCAAAATCCTAGCATTTATCACCATAAACCCACCATCCAGTAAAGCGCCTACAACCCTAAAAACCACCCCATGAATTTGACCATGAACCTAAGTTTCTTTGACCAATTTTCAAGCCCATCTATACTAGGCATCCCCCTAATCCTGATCTCAATAGTTTTTCCCACCCTCCTCTTACCTGCCCCCGACAACCGATGGATCACAAGCCGACTGTCCACACTACAATCATGACTTATCAACCTCATTACAAAACAACTTATGATACCACTAGACAAAAAAGGACATAAATGAGCAATAATCTTAACCTCACTAATAATCTTCCTCCTACTAATCAACCTGCTAGGCTTACTCCCATACACATTCACCCCAACCACCCAACTGTCGATAAATCTAGCCCTGGCCTTTCCACTCTGACTGGCCACCCTCTTAACCGGGCTACGAAATCAACCCTCAGCCTCCCTAGGGCATCTCCTGCCAGAAGGTACTCCAACCCCACTAATCCCAGCCCTCATTCTAATTGAGACAACCAGTCTCCTCATCCGCCCTCTAGCCCTAGGAGTCCGCCTCACTGCCAACCTCACAGCAGGCCATCTCCTGATTCAACTCATCTCAACGGCTACAACTGCCCTATTCTCCACAATACCCATGGTTTCTTTACTAACCCTCTTAGTCCTGCTACTTCTAACAATTCTAGAAGTAGCAGTAGCCATGATTCAAGCCTACGTCTTCGTCCTATTACTAAGCTTGTACCTACAAGAAAACATCTAACCCACAATGACCCACCAAGCACACTCCTACCACATAGTAGATCCAAGCCCATGACCCATTTTCGGAGCAACCGCCGCCCTACTTACCACTTCTGGCCTGACCATGTGATTCCACCACAACTCCCCCCAACTCTTAATCCTTGGACTCCTCTCAACCGCACTAGTTATGCTGCAATGATGACGAGACATCGTACGAGAAAGCACATTCCAAGGCCACCACACACCCACTGTACAAAAAGGCCTACGCTACGGCATAGTCCTGTTCATCACATCCGAAGTATTCTTCTTCCTCGGCTTTTTCTGAGCTTTCTTCCACTCAAGCCTAGCCCCAACTCCAGAACTAGGAGGACAATGACCCCCTGTTGGAATTAAACCCCTCAACCCCATAGACGTCCCCCTACTAAACACCGCCATCCTCCTGGCCTCTGGGGTAACTGTCACATGAGCCCATCACAGCATTACAGAAGCTAACCGAAAACAGGCAATCCAAGCCCTGGTCCTAACAGTCCTTCTAGGCTTTTACTTCACTGCCCTACAGGCTATAGAATACTACGAAGCCCCATTCTCCATCGCTGACGGAGTTTACGGCTCCACCTTCTTTGTTGCTACCGGATTCCACGGCCTCCACGTTATCATTGGCTCAACATTCCTTTTAGTCTGCCTCCTTCGCTTAATTAAGTACCACTTCACACCAAACCACCACTTCGGATTCGAAGCAGCAGCCTGATACTGACATTTCGTAGACGTTGTCTGACTCTTCCTCTACGTAAGCATCTACTGATGAGGATCCTGCTCTTCTAGTATAGCTATTACAATGGACTTCCAATCCCTAGACTTCGGTTCAAACCCGGAGAAGAGCAATAAACATAATCGTATTCATAATCATTATATCATTAACCCTTAGCCTCATCCTAACCGCACTAAACTTTTGACTATCCCAAATAAACCCAGACTCAGAAAAACTCTCACCCTACGAATGTGGTTTTGACCCACTAGGCACAGCTCGACTCCCATTCTCCATCCGATTCTTCCTAGTAGCAATCCTCTTTCTGCTCTTCGATCTAGAAATCGCCCTACTATTACCCCTTCCATGAGCCACACAACTCCAATCCCCCACTCACACACTCATCTGAACCTCTACCCTACTAATTCTCCTCACCCTAGGATTAATCTACGAATGAATCCAGGGGGGATTAGAATGAGCAGAGTAACAGAAAGTTAGTCTAACTAAGACAGTTGATTTCGACTCAACAGATTATGGTCTAACCCTATAACTTTCTTTATGTCCATCCTACACCTAAGCTTTTACTCAGCTTTCGTCCTAAGCAGCCTAGGCCTAGCCTTCCACCGAACACATATAGTCTCCGCACTACTATGTTTAGAAAGCATAATACTATCCATATTTATCGCCTTAACAATATGGCCCATTCACACCCAAACATCCTCCCTCACCCTAGTACCAATTTTCATACTGGCATTCTCCGCCTGCGAAGCAGGTACCGGCCTAGCCCTCTTAGTAGCCTCCACCCGAACTCATGGCTCAGATCACCTTCACAACCTAAACCTCCTACAATGCTAAAAATCCTTATTCCAAGCGCTATACTCCTTCCCTTAACCTTCCTCTCCCCTCCCAAACATATTTGAACCAACACTACAGCACATAGCCTGCTAATCGCAAGCATTAGCCTCCAGTGACTAACACCAACGTACTACCCCAATAAAAGCCTTACGCACTGGACAGCCATCGACCAAATCTCATCCCCCTTGCTCGTCTTATCTTGCTGACTACTCCCCCTTATAATTATAGCAAGTCAAAATCACCTAGAGCAAGAACCTATTACCCGCAAGCGAATCTTCCTCGCCACGATAATCCTGGCGCAGCCCTTTATTATTCTGGCCTTCTCAGCCTCAGAACTCATAATATTCTACATCGCATTTGAGGCCACCCTAATCCCCACCCTAATCCTAATCACCCGCTGAGGAAATCAACCCGAACGCCTAAGCGCAGGCATTTACCTCCTATTCTATACACTCGCCAGCTCACTCCCCTTGCTAATCGCCATTCTTCATCTCCACAATCAGACCGGCACACTCTACCTACCCATACTAAAGCTATCCCACCCAACACTAACTAACTCCTGAAGCGGCCTAGTATCCAGTGCAGCCCTACTACTGGCATTCATAGTAAAAGCCCCCCTATATGGTCTCCACCTATGACTTCCCAAAGCTCATGTAGAAGCCCCAATCGCCGGCTCCATGCTACTAGCTGCTCTTCTACTAAAACTAGGGGGCTACGGAATCATACGAATAACTATTCTAGTAAACCCCTCCTCTACCAACCTCCATTACCCCTTTATCATCCTAGCTCTCTGAGGGGCACTAATAACCAGCGCTATTTGCCTCCGTCAAATCGACCTAAAATCACTTATCGCTTACTCATCTGTAAGTCATATAGGCCTGGTAATTGCCGCTACAATAATCCAAACCCAATGAGCATTCTCAGGGGCAATAATCCTAATAATTGCGCATGGTCTAACATCTTCCATACTATTCTGCCTGGCCAATACTAACTACGAACGGACACACAGCCGCATTCTCCTACTAACACGAGGCCTACAACCTCTCCTACCCCTTATAGCCACCTGATGACTGATGGCAAACCTAACAAATATGGCACTCCCCCCAACCATCAACCTCATAGCAGAACTGACCATCGTCATTGCCCTCTTCAACTGATCAAATCTCACCCTCTTACTAACAGGCACCGCTATTCTCCTAACTGCATCCTACACCCTATACATACTCCTAATAACACAACGAGGTATACTACCTTCCCATATCACATCCATCCAAAACTCCTCTACACGAGAACATCTGCTTATAGCCCTTCACGTAATCCCAATAGTCCTCCTCATCCTAAAACCTGATCTCATTTCCGGAATTCCTTCATGCAGACATAGTTTCAAATCAAACGTTAGGCCGTGACCCTAAAGATAGAAGTTAGACCCTTCTTGCCTGCCGAGGGGTGGTTTAAACAACGAGAACTGCTAACTCTCGCATCCGAGCTTAAGCCCTCGGCCCCCTTAAACTTTCAAAGGATAACAGTAATCCAATGGTCTTAGGAGCCACTCATCTTGGTGCAAGTCCAAGTGAAAGTAATGGACGTATCCCTAATCCTTAACCTAACCATACTACTCACTCTAGCCACCCTGTCCACCCCAATTATCTTCCCACTACTCTCCGATAACCTGAAAAATACCCCTACAACCATCACAAACACCGTCAAAGTCTCCTTCTTAATCAGCCTAATTCCAATAACCATCTTCATCCACTCAAACACAGAAAGTCTCATTACACTCTGAGAATGAAAATTCATTATAAACTTCAAAATCCCTATTAGTCTTAAACTAGACTTCTATTCCCTGACATTCTTCCCAATCGCCCTATTCGTGTCATGGTCCATCCTACAATTTGCTACATGATACATAGCCTCAGACCCATATATTACAAAATTCTTCTCATACCTACTATTTTTCCTAATCGCAATGCTCATTCTAATCATCGCCAACAACTTCTTTATTCTATTCATCGGCTGAGAAGGCGTAGGAATCATATCCTTCCTACTAATCAGCTGATGACATGGCCGAGCAGAAGCCAACACAGCCGCCCTACAAGCAATCCTATACAATCGAGTAGGAGACATCGGCCTCATCCTCTGCATGGCATGACTAGCCTCCACTACTAACAGCTGAGAAATTCAACAGATCTCCTCCCCTGACCAAACCCCCACCCTCCCCCTCCTAGGCCTAATCCTAGCTGCAACAGGTAAATCTGCCCAATTCGGCCTACACCCTTGACTCCCAGCCGCCATAGAAGGCCCTACTCCTGTCTCCGCCCTACTGCACTCCAGTACCATAGTCGTAGCCGGAATCTTCCTGCTTATCCGGACTCACCCCATATTCCACAACAACCCTAACGCCCTAACCCTCTGCCTTTGCTTAGGCTCACTATCCACCCTATTTGCCGCCACATGCGCCTTAACCCAGAACGATATCAAAAAAATCATCGCCTTTTCCACATCCAGCCAACTGGGACTAATAATGGTTGCAATCGGACTCAACCTTCCTCAACTAGCATTCCTACACATCTCAACCCACGCCTTCTTCAAAGCCATACTATTCCTATGTTCCGGTTCCATCATCCACAGTCTCAACGGTGAACAGGACATCCGAAAAATAGGAGGACTTCAAAAAATACTACCAACAACCACCTCATGCCTAACCATCGGAAACCTAGCACTCATAGGAACACCTTTCCTAGCAGGTTTCTACTCAAAAGACGTAATCATTGAAAGCCTAACCACATCCTACCTCAACACTTGGGCCCTCCTCCTAACCCTACTGGCCACATCATTCACAGCAGTGTACACCCTACGCTTAATCCTACTAGTCCAAACAGGCTTCACCCGAATTCCTCCATTAACCCCAATCAATGAAAACAACCAAGCAGTTCTGTCCCCAATCACTCGCCTTGCACTAGGAAGTATCACAGCCGGATTCCTAATCACCTCATACATTCTACCACCAAAAACCCCTCCAATAACCATACCCCTCTCCATTAAAATTACCGCTATTGCCGTCACCCTACTAGGAGTAGCAGTAGCCCTAGAAATATCAAAAATAACCCAATCCCTAATCCTTCCTAAACGAAACCCATTCTCAAGCTTCTCCACATCACTAGGCTACTTTAACCCACTAACCCACCGCCTAATTACCACAAACCTACTCTCCGGGGGCCAAAATATTGCATCCCACCTAATCGACCTATCTTGATACAAAGCACTAGGACCAGAAGGACTAGCCTCTCTACAACAATCAGTATCCAAAATCATAACCACACTTCACACCGGCCTCATCAAAGCTTATCTAGGAGCCTTCGCCTTATCAATCCTCATTATCCTGGCATCAACCTATTAACCCTCACAATGACCCCCAACATGCGTAAAAATCACCCCCTACTAAAAATCATCAACGATTCCCTGATCGACCTCCCAACACCATCTAACATCTCTGCTTGATGAAACTTTGGTTCACTACTGGGCATCTGCCTAATCACCCAAATTGTCACCGGCCTACTCTTAGCTACACATTACACAGCAGACACTTCCTTGGCCTTTTCCTCCGTCGCCCACACCTGCCGAAATGTCCAATTCGGCTGACTAATCCGAAACCTTCATGCAAACGGAGCCTCATTCTTTTTCATCTGCATTTACCTACATATCGGACGTGGACTTTATTATGGGTCCTACCTAAATAAAGAAACCTGAAACGTTGGAGTTCTCCTACTCTTATCCCTCATAGCCACAGCATTCGTTGGCTACGTCTTACCATGAGGACAAATATCCTTCTGAGGTGCTACTGTAATCACAAACTTATTCTCCGCAATCCCCTACATTGGGCCAACACTAGTAGAATGAGCCTGAGGAGGGTTCTCAGTAGATAATCCTACCCTCACTCGATTCTTCGCTCTCCACTTCCTACTTCCCTTCCTAATTGCAGGCCTCACCTTAGTACACCTTACATTCCTACACGAAACCGGCTCCAACAACCCTCTAGGAATCCCCTCAGATTGTGACAAAATTCCATTCCACCCATACTTCTCAACAAAGGATGCCCTAGGATTTGTACTCATACTCCTACCACTAACCGCCCTAGCACTATTCGCCCCAAATCTGCTAGGAGACCCAGAAAACTTCACACCAGCCAACCCCCTAGCTACACCTCCTCACATCAAACCTGAATGATACTTCCTATTTGCATACGCCATTCTACGATCCATTCCAAATAAACTAGGAGGCGTCCTAGCCTTAGCTGCCTCAGTCCTCATCCTATTCCTAATCCCCCTACTTCATAAATCCAAACAACGTTCAATAACCTTCCGCCCTCTTTCCCAAATCCTATTCTGAACTCTAGTCGCTAACCTCCTTATCCTGACATGAGTCGGCAGCCAACCAGTAGAACACCCATTCATTATCATCGGACAAGTAGCCTCATTCACCTACTTCACAATCATCCTAGTACTATTCCCCCTAGTAAGCATTGTAGAAAATAAACTACTCAACCTCTAATATACTCTAATAGTTTATAAAAACATTGGTCTTGTAAACCAAAGATTGAAGACTAAACCCCTTCTTAGAGTTTCCCGATTTCAGAAAGAAAGGAATCGAACCTTTATCCCCAACTCCCAAAGCTGGAATTTTCAACTAAACTACTTTCTGACCCCCCAACTTTAAACTGCCCGAATAGCCCCCCGAGACATTCCCCGAACAAGCTCTAAAACCGTAAATAAAGTTAACAACAACCCCCAACCTGCAATCAGAAACAACCCCACACCCCAAGAATAAAACAAAGCCACCCCACTAAAATCCAACCGAACCAACGACACACCACCATTATTAACTGTACCCTCTTCAAGCGAGCAACCAAATGCCCCTCCAATAACAACACCCACCGCAACAACCAATCCTAACCCAACACCATAACCCGCAACCCGTCAATCCCCCCAAGACTCGGGATAAGGATCCGCTGCCAATGAAACTGAATAAACAAATACCACCAACATTCCTCCCAAATAAACCATCACCAGCACCAAAGAAACGAAAGAAACCCCCAAACTCACTAACCATCCACACCCAGCTACAGAAGCCACCACCAACCCAACTACCCCATAATAAGGAGAAGGGTTGGACGCAACTGCCAACCCACCTAAAACGAAACAAATACTTAAAAATAAAACAAAATTTATCATAAATTCCCACTTGGCTTTTCTCCAAGATCAATGGCATGAAAAGCCATCGTTATCAAATTTAACTACAGGAACTAGCCCCCCCTACCCCCCCATAATTTTTTTTATAGGGTATGTATATCTTCGCATACTATTATTTACCACATCAGGCATTAAGTTAATGTTGGATATTCCACATAAAATGTCATGCTCGTCCTAAGCAAACTCAAACATTTTCTCCCATGAGATAATCTGAAAACCATGTCAGACCTACAAACATTATCGCTTACCCCATATCAAACCCAAGACGTTCCAGCCCAATTCCCAACAAGCGTCACCCCAGATCGAAAACTGCCTCCCTGTACATAAACCCACCCCCACACGAGAAAAAGTCCCAGTAATAACTATGATTGAACTGATCCCATATTACACACATTAACCGATGCGCTCAGGTACCTCCAAGCCAGAGAGCCAGGTTATTTATTAATCGTAATCCTCACGAGAAATCAGCAACCCGGTGTTAGTAATGTCCCAAGCCCTTGGCTTCAAGGCCATACTTTCCCTATTCTTTCATAACTTGCTCTTTTGCGCCACTGGTTCCTATTTCAGGGCCATAACTTGGTTCTTTCCTATTAACTTGCTCTTCACAAGGCAAGTGGTTGGCCTGCATCTCTCCTCCCTCTCTCTCTTAATCGCGGCAACTGGCCGTTTTTCCTCTTTTTTTCTTTTTGGGGTCTCTTCAATAAACCCTTCCAGTGCGGAGCAGGTAATCCCTTCCTCTTGACATGTCCATCACATGGTCGTCGAACGGCTTGTTGCCCTCAAATGGGCCACCTAAGTGTCATGGTCTGAGGATGGGCTCGCTTTCATATCTGACCCTGATGCACTTTTAGTAACATTCATGAAGTCGGCGCTTTTTACCTCTCGGGTAACAAATAATGACATGCTTACCGGACATAATTTTTATTATTCCTTATACTAGGAATTTAAACCCAAACCCAACTTTTTGCCCTCTTTTTTTTTTTTTTTTCATTGTCACAAAAATTTAATGAAAAATATGACTATAAGTTCCTACATTGTCCACAATCGTTCATCATTCTTTTGTCTCCATTTTTCCTTCCCTAACTTAGACCCAAATTAACTACACACTTTTATTCATTGTCATGACAAAATTTAATGTTCATTTTGGATACAAAACCCCTAGATTTTAAACAACCCCCCCCGCGCAGCACACTTCCAAACATTTCCACCATACTTTATAGGGGAACAAACCCAAACTAAAACCTAAACAAAAACAAGCCGCGCGGGCGGCTAAAAACAGACCTCTCTTACT